ATTCATAGAAATATAAAATAAAAAGTTAAGTAAAGTGAAATCGAATCTATTACTTTCAATAAAAATGAAATTCTAATTCAAAAATGAATTACCCGCTCTTTTATAGATAGAAAAAGGGGAGAAAAAGAAAATTTTTATTATCGTAACTCTAACAAACAGTTCGATGGGGAAAAAACCTCCCCATCTTGAAAATGAGAAAATCTACTAAAAAAAGAAGGATAAACCCCCTTTTCTCTTGTATTTATGTGTTTCTTGTATTTATTCGTTTGTCAACAAAGAAAGTATTAGTATTTTTAGAATTCAGTAAAAAACGAAATTGTTATTTTAAAAATAGAAAAGAGGGAATTGAGTGCCATTTCATATTGATTAGTTTAACTCAATAGTATAGTGGATAGTGAAAATTTTCAATTTTTTTAGCAAATATGAAATGGGTCAATTTCATTTTTCGAGTCGATTCTGATTATTGAAATTTTTGATTACTTATTTGTTTTTTGTTTGTTGCACAAAAAAACTTTTTGAATTCCCTGTAGAAAGAGATTTCCCTAACGAAAAAGCTTTTAACGCTGTCCAATATCCCTTCCTTTTCCAAATATTTTTCCGAATACGCTTTTTTGATATAGAAATACGTTTTTTTGGAACGGCCATTTAAGATAAAAAGGATTACTTATTGTTCTAGTTGGATGTGAAAGACATCTATTGTTCAAACCAAATCCTTCTTTACTTTGATTCTATTTATTCGTGAATGAATATTCTCTTCAGAAAAAAGAAAGCTAAGGGGGGAAAGATGTATGAAAAGAAAATCGCATGTCAATAAAATAATATTTCGCGTACTCTAAATACTAGAAATAGAGAAATAGAGAAAGGCGAAGATATGTGATTTTTTTTTTCAAACTTTATTTATTCCATAGAATGGCCGTAAAAGAGTTTTTATTCATTAGATTGATTAGTATCTTTATTTGATATTCTTTCTCTTTCTCATTAAAGTCTATATCTATAGAATCTGCTGTGCTATAGAAATCGAATTAAACCTTAATACAAAAAGAATCCAACCTTCCACTTTCATTTCCTTTTTTACTAACCGGTTAAAGGGGGTAGGTTTAATTTTCAAATTCGAAAAAAAAATTAGGAATTACTCTGTTTTCTATCATTTGACCAAATGTAACTTCTTGATTTGAATTGAATATTTGAAGGATTTTTAAAAAGAAATAAAAAAAATAAATAGAATAAGAATAAAAAGTAAAGTAAGAAGTAAGAAGAAAAACTTCTAAATTTCTATTTAAATTAGTTTAACTTAGTCCATATCTTGACTTTTATTGACTCCTTTCAAAGAGGTAAGATCCGGTCAATCGGAAACAATAAATTAGGAAATTCAGAATTCAAAAAGCTTTTTATGCAACAGACATATCAATACGGGTGGCTCATACCTTTCATTCCACTTCTCGTTCCTATATTAATAGGGGCGGGGCTTCTTCTTTTTCCGACGGCAACAAAAAATTTTCGTCGTATGTGGTCTTTTCAGAGTGTTTTATTGTTAAGTATAGTCATGATTTTTTCAATGAATCTGTCTATTCAGCAAATAAATAGCAATTCTGTCTATCAATATGTATGGTCTTGGATCATTAATAACGATTTTTCTTTAGAATTCGGCTATTTGATAGATCCACTTACTTCTATTATGTCAATATTAATCACTACCGTTGGAATTATGGTTCTTATTTATAGTGATAATTATATGGCTCATGATCAAGCATATTTGAGATTTTTTGCTTATATGAGTTTTTTCAGTACTTCCATGTTAGGATTAGTTACTAGTTCTAATTTGATACAAATTTATATTTTTTGGGAATTGGTTGGAATGTGTTCCTATTTATTAATAGGATTTTGGTTCACACGACCTCTTGCAGCAAATGCTTGCCAAAAAGCTTTTGCAACAAATCGTGTAGGGGATTTTGGTTTATTATTAGGAATTTTAGGTTTTTATTGGATAACAGGTAGCTTCGAATTTCAGGATTTATTTGAAATATTCAATAACTTAATTTCTAATAACGAGGTCAATTTTTTATTTGTTACTTTGTGTGCTGTTCTGTTATTTGCTGGTGCCGTTGCTAAATCTGCACAATTTCCCCTTCATGTATGGTTGCCCGATGCTATGGAAGGGCCTACTCCGATTTCCGCTCTTATACACGCTGCTACTATGGTAGCGGCAGGAATTTTTCTTGTAGCTCGACTTCTTCCTCTTTTCATAGTTATACCTTCCATAATGAATTTAATCTCCTTGATAGCAATAATAACAGTGTTATTAGGAGCTACTTTAGCTCTTGCTCAAAAAGACATTAAGAGAGGTTTAGCCTATTCCACAATGTCTCAATTGGGTTATATGATGTTAGCTCTCGGTATGGGGTCTTATCGAAGTGCTTTATTTCATTTGATTACTCATGCCTATTCCAAAGCATTGTTATTTTTAGGATCCGGATCCGTTATCCATTCAATGGAAACGATT